TATTCTTTTCAATAATCCATATGTGTAGCAATGAAATACTGTTGTTCCTCTACCAAGTGATATAAAGATTGATTTGAAATATCTATGATCTCTCTTCTCTATAAAGGGCCAGAAATACCCTGTTTACGTATCATTGGGAAGTGCATTAACATAAATACGGCAGTAAGAAGGGGTAATACAAAAGTGTGTAAACTATAAAACCGAGTCAAAGTGGATTGGCCCACACTCGCACTTCCACGTAATAACTCTACTAAAGGAGATCCTATTACAGGAATAGCGTCAGGTACGCCTGTTACAATTTTTACTGCCCAATAACCTATTTGGTCCCAAGGTAAGGAATAACCAGTTACACCAAAAGATGCAGTCAATACAGCCAGAACCACACCTGTAACCCAAGTTAATTCACGGGGTCTTTTAAACCCACCGGTTAGATAAACACGAAATACGTGCAGGATCATCATTAGGACCATCATACTTGCCGACCATCGATGAACCGATCGGATTAACCAACCAAAGTTAGCTTCAGTCATTATGTATTGAACAGAAGAAAAAGCCTCAGTAACAGTCGGACGGTAGTAAAAAGTCATAGCAAATCCTGTAGCTACTTGTACTAAAAAACAAGTAAGCGTAATTCCTCCTAGACAATAAAATATGTTGACATGAGGAGGAACATATTTACTAGTTATATCATCTGCAATCGCCTGAATCTCGAGACGTTCTTCGAACCAATCATACACTTTATTGAGATAGGTAAACCAAGAGGACTCCCCCTCCGAGAACCGTATAGGAGAATTTCATCTCGTACAGCTCAAGCAAAAGCACACAAAGGCTGCTTGCAACGGGTGTGTAATAGAAAGTTGGAAATTTATTACTTTCTTTTTTGATTCAATCTTCTTTGACGAGACGAAAGAATAAAAAAACCCGACAACTCTTCTTTATGGTGATAGTGCCAAAACATCAAGTTGGCTCATTTGTCTTTATGGTGATCGTTAAAGGCCTCTTGAATCTTCTCGTTCCCTATTTCTTTTATTATTATTTTGATTTGTATCTAATTCGGCTTTTTTTTTTTATATAGGAATTCTCTTGTTAAGACCCTATGAATTAATTAAAACCTCAGATTCATACTACACCCCCGATGATTATGATTCTCAAAAAAACTTAAAGTTTAGCCCAAAGCTTCTCTGAGTAAGAACCATTGGATCATCACTTATTTAATGAATCGATAATTAATATCGATAATATAATAATGACTCAAAATCCAAAGCAAAGAAACTTTTGTCCTTGGCTTAAAATAAGCATAAACAGGAGTTTAAAAGAAGAAAAATCTTTTAATTTCGAATTTGTTAGCTTCGTATTCTTTGAAAATGGTTTGGAGACCGGCCACGGGGTCTAACTATTCAATATAAATCATAGTTCCACTATTTCATAATTTATTTCATATATTTCGTGTTTCAAATACTAGAATAAATATCCGACGAGGTAAAAACCTATCTTTATCAAGATGACAGATGGGTTCTCTGTACTAGCACTAGGATCAATTCTAACAAGTCACACACTCATATTCCGGAAATACAGAAACAAAAAAATTTCGCGGTCGAACTACCAAAATAGAATGGGGTAGAAATCTGAGCCCTAAATTAGTCACTTTATATTGAAAAGCCGAGACTTAATGATTCTTGTGGATCTAATTCATTGAAATTCCGTCCAGTAAAACGGAAGAATTATAAATCTCTAAAATAATAGATAAGAATATTGCAAAAAGAGCCATTGCGACACCCATCAAAGGAGTAGTTCCCCAGCCAGGAGCTACTTTACCATATTCCGAATTCAACGGTTTCAACAACCCCCCGAGACCTGTTTGTTTTGGACGTGCTTTTGAGCGCTCCTCAACGGTTTGTGTAGCCATAAATCTTATTGTAATAATTGAGATCTGTTGACTTTGTATACTATTCTGTTGTAAATAAACAATATTATCATAGATTCATTGTGATCTTGAAATTCTATAATAATGGAAACAGCAACCCTAGTCGCCATCTCTGTATCTGGTTTACTTGTAAGTTTTACTGGGTACGCCTTATATACCGCTTTTGGGCAACCCGCTCAACAACTACGAGATCCATTCGAGGAACACGGAGACTAATTGAAGTAATGAGCCTCCACAGTTTGGGAGGCTCATTACTTCAATTGAGATAATGAAAAATTATTTCTTAGTTGGAACTTTCGGCGGTTCTCGAAAAAAGATAGCAAAAAAGATTATCCCGAGAGTCGAGACTAAGAGGAATGTATAAACCAATGCTTCCATAGGTTCGATCGTGGTTTACAATTATAACTTTCATACCTGTTTATTTTGAATCATCTCCCGGATAAAGAAAAAACAAGAGTCAAAGAAATGGCAGTGATTCAAATTAGGCTTTCTCTAATACCTTAGGTAAAAGTAAAAAAGAAGCAAAAGATATCCCAGCAATGTTCTATCAGACGGCTTGTTTTCTTGTAGTTGGATCTCCTAGTTTTTGGAATGCTCCAAATTCGACTTGTGAATCCAAATCTGGGTCAATACCCGCAAAAACATCTCTAAACAGGGTTCTAGCACCATGCCAAATGTGTCCGAAGAAGAAAAGAAGAGCAAACGACGCATGTCCAAAAGTAAACCAACCTCGTGGACTGCTACGAAAAACCCCATCAGATTTCAAAGTAGCACGATCTAATTCAAAAATTTCACCCAATTGAGCGCGTCTCGCATATTTTTTCACAGTAGCGGGATCGCTGTAACTGACTCCGTTAAGTTCGCCGCCATAGAACTCAACAGTTACACCTACTTGTTCAACACTATACTTAGATTCTGCCCTTCTAAAAGGAACGTCGGCTCTAACAATTCCGTCTCCATCTACCAAAACAACGGGAAACGTTTCAAAAAAAGTAGGCATACGACGTACAAAAAGTTCACGTCCTTCTTTATCTCTAAAGATAGGGTGGCCTAACCATCCAACAGCTATTCCATCCCCACTGTCCATCGATCCTGCTCTGAATAATCCCCCTTTTGCCGGATTATTGCCGATGTAATCATAAAAAGCTAATTTTTCAGGAATTTTAGACCAAGCTTCTGTTAAACTTTGATTTTCGGCTAGCCCAGCACTGACTCTTCGATATATTTCTTGCTGGAAGTATCCCTGATCCCATTGATAACGAGTAGGACCAAATAATTCGATTGGGGTAGTTGCAGAACCATACCACATAGTTCCCGCAACAACAAAAGCAGCAAAAAAGACAGCAGCGATACTACTGGAAAGGACAGTTTCAATATTACCCATACGTAATCCTTTGTATAGACGTTGGGGCGGACGGACACTAAGATGGAATAGGCCCGCTAATATGCCCAAAGTGCCTGCTGCAATATGATGAGAGGCTATTCCTCCCGGAACAAAAGGATCAAAACCTTCCACGCCCCATGCTGGGTTTACCGATTGTACTTTTCCAGTTAATCCATAAGGATCGGACACCCATATTCCAGGACCATACAAACCTGTTACATGAAATACGCCAAAACCAAAGCACGCCACCCCTGAAAGAAATAAATGAATTCCAAAGATCTTGGGCAAATCCAAAGAGGGTTTTCCTGTACGTTCATCAGAAAATATTTCTAGATCCCAATATACCCAATGCCAAATAGCTGCCAAGAAGCACAACCCCGAAAACATAATATGTGCCCCGGCCACTCCTTCGTAAGTCCAAATACCCGGATTCGTTACAGTTCCGCCTGTAATACTCCAACCGCCCCATGAATTAGTTATTCCTAAACGCGTCATGAAAGGTATAACAAACATACCTTGTCTCCACATTGGATCAAGAACGGGGTCAGACGGATCAAAAACTGCTAATTCATATAACGCCATTGAACCGGCCCAACCAGCAACCAGAGCCGTATGCATTATATGGACAGCAAGCAACCGACCGGGATCATTCAATACGACGGTATGAACACGATACCAAGGCAAACCCATGGAAATACCCCTTTATGAAAGAAAAATAGACACTATGTAACTTTATTGCATTGGAAAAATGATGCTAGGGGCCTCCCCTTTCAGTGAATTATCGTGAAGTAAGGATTACTATTTGTTCTATTCTATTGGTAATAATGGAACAATTCTGTTTATAGGAACAAAGAGAAGCAGATCTATTCTATACCCGATAAGTATCAATACGCAATGGGTGGTTGAACCATTTTGTATGAGCAAACGGATCCCTACTTGTTCATCATTCGACGGGTATATTTCGAATAATTTGTCGTTAGTCATTCTGACTTCCTTTATCAAATCTCCAATCTATAGATAAAAAATGATATGCTAAAGACCAATATTATGAGGACAATAAACTAAACCCACTATTACGTTTTCACATCAAAGTAAAATAGATTACTTTATTTTTTTTTTTCATTTAATGCCTATTGGTGTTCCAAAAGTACCTTTTCGAAGCCCTGGAGAGGAAGATGCATCTTGGGTTGACATATAGTGCGACTTGTCAGATATATTGGGTCATATGGGATTTCCCCATTCTCTCCCCCGATCGAGCTATCCTCTGATTCGCCCAAGAAAGATTATCAAAAAATTGGAGCGTGAAGTGAAATTAGATCCATTTTAGGGGAATCCAGATTAATATTATCAATTAGAATAATTTATGGTTGACTTGGTTGGACCAATCAAATTATCCAGGCTCCGTTTAGAACAACCCCAACTTAGTAATATACCAATGATTGCTGCGTTTATTTCTAATTCTAAATGTTGACTAGGTTATTAATTGATACCTCATTAGAAATTATCTTTTTTCCTATACTAAAAAATAGGAATGATCCCTATTAATCAATTGAGTAAAACAGGATGAATGCGTCGAAAATTTGGCCGAAGACACGAAACCGATTCAACAAAAATTTGTAGCAAAAAGAAATGGTAGTAGGTACATTTGTCCTATATGTGCAAATTACAATCGGACCTATCTTTACCTGGAGTAGAGCATAAACCTAAAAGAATTCAAGAGGCCCATTCAGGAACAAGAAAATGACATCGTGATTGAGGGTGTATCTCGATGAAAGAATACATCAATTGAGAAGTTAATTCAACGAGTTTAATGAATTTTTTTCGATTATATATTAGAGTGAAATTCTAGTGAAAGGTTTACAAACTTTTCTTTCTTACAATAAAAAATAGAAGAAAAAGCTCCTTCGTTAGAAAAATTTTGCTTTTTAAAAAAGAGCAGGAGCCGAAATCTATACATTGAGCCTTTTTTTTTTTTCACGATTCTTTTGACCCGTATGCATTAAAAGGTGCATGTACGGTTCCTAAGGGATACAATTTTATCCTAATCAACCGACTTTATCGAGAAAGATTACTTTTTTTAGGCCAAGAGGTTGATAATGAGCTCTCGAATCAACTTATTGGTCTTATGGTATATCTCACTATAGAGGATCGTAACAGAGAGCTTTATGTGTTTATAAACTCTCCCGGTGGATGGGTAATACCCGGAATAGCTGTTTATGATACCATGCAATTTGTGCCACCAGATGTACATACAATATGCATGGGATTAGCCGCTTCAATGGGATCCTTTGTCCTGGTCGGGGGAGAAATTACCAAACGTCTAGCATTCCCTCACGCTTGGCGCCAATGAGTTTTTTATTTGAGATAAAAAAAGAAGTCTATGCCTTCGCCATATGAAATAAGAATCTTGAGTAATAATAGCATGGCACTTCGAATTCGATATGATAAAATTCGTTTCTCAAAACATTAAATTATGTATCGAAAGGGCAGTATGAAATACTAAGTATTTCCGATTTGATCTATCGGAATCTCAGTGTCACAAACTTTTTTCACACCGAAAAGTTCTGAATAATATTTATGTTATGAAAAAGTTTTCCGTATTTTATTTGATCGGATCAAAAAGAAACTTTGGGATTGCTGAATTACAGACGTAATAAATATATAAAGCAACGGAACCATCATAGTATTTGGAACTCCTCCAATAAAGAAGGGTGGTAATTGGACCTTTTTTCGATCTGGGTATGAGAAATACTATTTTATCTTCGATCGGAAATTCCATTCGTGAGCCGTATGCAATATGCAAAAGATGCCTGTACGGTTCTATTTTTTCTTTTTAGTGGTTTTCTCTTTACCTCATTCTGCGAAACCTTTTTGTATGTTATATCACCAGGGTAATGATGCATCAACCTGCGAGTTCTTTTTATGAGTCCCAAACGGGAGAATTTATCCTGGAAGCGGAAGAACTACTGAACCTGCGCGAAACCATCACAATGGTTTATGTCCAAAGAACAGGTAAATCTTTTTGGGTTGTATCCGAAGACATGGAACGAGATGTTTTTATGTCAGCAACAGAAGCCCAAGCTCACGGAATTGTGGATCTTGTAGCAGTTGGATGAAAATAGCAAGGATTTCGCATAAATCCGCGATTTGATTGAGATTTTATTTATTGTCTTACCCGGTTCTTTAATATTCTATTAAATAGAAAGAATTCATAAGCATCCGGTTAGGAGCGATCTAAACCAGCTCAGTCTGTATACAATTCAGCATGCCAACTATTAAACAACTTATTAGAAACACAAGACAGCCAATACGAAATGTCACGAAATCCCCCGCTCTTAGGGGATGTCCTCAGCGCCGAGGAACATGTACTAGGGTGTATGTGCGACTCGTTCAGATCATGGGCTGGAACAAAAGAAAGGAACCAATAACAACCAGTAGCAATCCGTATGAATGATCAGTACCAATAAATAGAATAAAATGACATTTTTCAATTCAATGGCTAAAATCTATTCTATCTCCCTATTGCGTATGAAATTTATGGTTTCCGTTGGTGCAAATCCAATAAGCTGAGAAGCAATTCCCCATTGGTAACAAATGGTTATTTATTAAGCGGGGGAAATCCTATTTATTATTTAAGAAGAATAAATTTTCTACTTCTAAGAACGGCCTAACAGGATCAGCTACCTAGCTAACCTTCAGAATTAAATACCGTTACTGTATAGGTAGATCTCATTGTGAAAGACCTATTACTGGATAATTCATGGGTAGAGCCACACAACGGTGTGAACTGTACAAGTTACCAAAAAAAATAAGATTCATTAAATGAAGGAAAAGGCTCCGGTGTATAGAAAGGACCTCACCGTTTAAGAAGTAACCATAGAAACGATGGAACCACTCTATTCTTTTTATATTTACTTTATATATATCTATTTGACTATGTTATGGATACTAGATATCAAAAAATTTCTTATTTTTAGACAGTTCACTTCGAAATAAGAAAAAATTGTGGTTGGGAAGGTTATAGTAGCAAAAGTCATTGGAATTTTTATTTTATATATCCGAAGAATCCGTTTTGTTATAAATAAATCAGTAAGGGGAAAAAGAATAACTGATAGACAGCAACTCAATTAGTTATTCATCAAAGTTTCATTTATTCAATGACTAGAATTAGACGAGGATATATAGCTCGGAGACGTAGAAACAAAATTCGTTTATTTGCATCAAGTTTCGGGGGGCTCATTCAAGACTTACTCGAACTATTACTCAACAGAAAATACGAGCTTTAATTTCGGCTCATCGCGATCGAGATAAGAAAAAGAGGGATTTTCGTCGTTTATGGATTACTCGGATAAATGCAGTAATTCGCAATAAAGGAGTATCCTGTAGTTATAGTAGACTAATAAATGATCTGTACAAAAGTCAATTGCTTCTAAATCGTAAAATACTTGCACAAATAGCTATATTAAATAGGAATTGTCTTTATATGATTTCCAATGAAATATTGGATCCATTGGAGTAATTTGACTGGAATTCCCCGGAGAATCAACTCCGGGAAGGTAGAGGATAAAATAGGATAAGATTAAGATAAAGTTGTCAAAATGAACAAAAGAATTCAATAAAAACTTATTTTTTCTTCCCCGCTGCTTTTTTTTATTATGACACACGAATTAAATTAGGATTCTCCTATTTTTCGAACACAACACCAACCAAGTTTTAGTTCGAATTGGAATTTTGCTTCGATTGAAAAGTAAGCTAAACCTATTTATTTCTAGTTCTAAGACCTATTGTTGGAGCAGTCGACTCAGTTCTTTCAAACTGTTTCTCGTTATTAAGAAAAGGTAACAAAGATAAAATACGAGCTTGTTTTATAGCAATAGTAATTAATCGTTGTTGTTTCAAGGTCAATTTATTTACGCGTCTTGACAAAATTTTTCCTTGTTCACTAATAAATCGACTAATTAAACTCATGTTTCTATAATCAATTCGATCCCCCGATTGGATCGGGGGCAAACGCCTACGAAAAGATCGCTTCGATTTAAGAAAGGGTCGCTTGGATTTATCCATGGTTTGTTTATTCCTTTTCCCGAAATCCTATTTCGGTCGGATTTAAAATAAATTAGAATTAAAAAATAGGATTTGGTTTGTTTATATATGGGTTTATTTAGATTAGAATCTATATTTAGATATTATAATATGTCATTTTGATTGTTCCATTTATTTTTTTATCTCCCCATGAGTCGTATGTTTGGAACAACAGGGGCAGAATTTTCTCAATTCCAATCGACTAGGTGTATTGTGTCGATTCTTTTGTGTAATATATCTGGAAATACCCCTTGAGTCTTTATTAACACTGTTTCGAACACAACTGATACATTCCAAAATAATCGTTACCCGTACATCTTTACTCTTGGCCATGAAACTCCTTTGGATTTTTGATTCACTCAACTCTTCTATATTTTTTAGCTAAAAAAAAAAAAGAAAAAATTAGAACGAAACCAAATTATAAAAGATTTCGTTGAAATCAATAGATAGTAATTAATAAGTAATACAATTAACTATAGTTCTAATCTAATTGTATTAGATTTTGTTAAGGATCTTGTATGATACTCTTGCCCTAGACTGGCATTTCCTTTTCTTTTTTCACTCTAGTAATTTGATTCAATTACCCTTTTTTAGTTGTGATTGAATCGACTTTTATTCTTTCTCTTTCATCCCTTCTTGGAATTAGAAAAAGATAAAAAAGGGGATGAGATGTAGTTTCGGATATAGAATTGTATCTCTAATCTTATTCAAACCCTCCCACGTCAATAACTAGAATGAAAAAAAAGGAAATGTCAGCGCATCTGGGAATAAACGATTGATCTCTATCAATAGACCCGCTAAAGATACGAACCATATAGTACTTAGTACCGGTGCCACAGATAAATATGTTTTTAGATCTCGCATTGAAAATCCTCCTTCTTTATTGTATTGTAATACATAAGGCTAATACATATATGATCAGATACATAGATAGTTGTAGTTAAGGATTAAGGACCACTTGTATTTGTACGCGGAATCCCTAAATGGATAATAATTCCGTAGAAAATATTTCTGCCCTTTCTTAAAAAAAAGAAAAGCCCCTTTCTTGAGCATTTCAAAAAAAAATGCATTTTCCTTTTTTATTATATGTGGTATATGCTAGGAGACCAAAAAGAAGAAAGGGCAAGATAAATGAATATATCAATGAAAAAAATGATATGGAAAACAAGGCAGGAATTCTCTACAATGACACTGTAGACCAATTGAAAGGGATGTAGCGCAGCTTGGTAGCGCGTTTGTTTTGGGTACAAAATGTCACAGGTTCAAATCCTGTCATCCCTACCTATGACTTCTCCTCTGAGCAGTAACAAGGGATCGATTGAGATTGATTAAGATTATGTATGTAAGATGTATTAGGGTTAAAAAAAAAAAGAAACCTTAAAGAAACCTTATTAAGAAAGCGCTCTTAGTTCAGTTCGGTAGAACGTGGGTCTCCAAAACCCAATGTCGTAGGTTCAAGTCCTACAGAGCGTGATTACGTTTTTGTTAGGTTAAATTAATTACGCTGAAAAAGCTTCCCTAACACAAGCAGTCAATTTGATATCTTGTGTATTAACGAAAAGGGGTGGGTCAAGAGACAAGAGATATTAATTAATCAAAAGTCCAACTGA